AAGTCAAGTCCACTCTTTCATATAGTGGAAAAAGATATAGATATAATATAACAGATTCGAGATTGATTCCTAATAAGAGATTAAATAGCGCCAATATCAATCCCTTTCATTCCAAGGCGAAGTTTCAATTAGTTATCCAACAGCAAGGAACTATTGGTACGTTCTTGAATCGAAATAAGGAATGCCAATCTTTGATAATTTTGTCATCATCCAACTGTTTTCGAATTAGTCCATTCAACGGTTCGAAATATAACAATGCGATAAAAGAATTGGATCCCCTAATCCCAATTAGGTATTTGTTAGGTCCCTTAGGTACTATTGTACCTAAAATAGCGAATTTTTATTCATCTTACCATTTATTAACTCATAATCATATATCGTTAAAGAAATATTTGCTACTTGACAATTTTAAACAGACTTTTAAAGTACTTAAATATTGTTTAATGGATGAAAATAGGAGAATTTATAATCTCGATCCATGCAGTAATATAATTTTGAATCCATTCCATTTAAATTGGTGTTTTCTCCATCATAATTCTGGTGAAGAGACCTCCATAATAATTTGCCTTGGGCAATTTATTTGTGAAAATGCATGTCTATTTAAATACGGACCACACATAAAAAAATCTGGTCAAATTTTAATTGTTCATGTTGATGCCTTAGTTATAAGATCGGCTAAGCCCTATTTGGCTACCCCAGGAACAACAGTTCATGGTCATTATGGAGAAATCCTTTATGAAGGAAAGACACTAGTTACATTTATATACGAAAAATCAAGATCTGGTGACATAACGCAGGGTCTTCCAAAAGTGGAACAGGTCTTAGAAGTGCGTTCAATTGATTCAATATCGATGAACCTCGAAAAGAGAGTTGAAAGTTGGAACGAACGTATACCAAGAATTCTTGGAATCCCCTGGGGATTCTTGATTGGAGCTGAGCTAACCATAGCCCAAAGTCGTATCTCTTTGGTTAATAAAATTCAAAAGGTTTATCGATCTCAGGGGGTACAGATACATAACAGGCATATAGAGATCATTGTACGTCAAATAACATCAAAAGTGTTGGTTTCAGAAGATGGAATGTCTAATGTTTTTTCACCCGGAGAATTAATAGGAATGTTGCGAGCGGAACGAGCGGGACGTGCTTTAGACGAAGCGATCAATTATCGGGCAATTTTATTGGGAATAACGAGGGCATCCCTGAATACTCAAAGTTTCATATCCGAAGCGAGTTTTCAAGAAACCGCTCGAGTTTTAGCAAAAGCCGCTTTACGAGGTCGTATTGATTGGTTGAAAGGACTGAAAGAGAACGTTGTTTTGGGGGGGCTTATTCCTGTTGGTACTGGATTCAAAAAATTAGTGCACCATTCAAGGGAAGACAAAAATGTTTATTTGGAAATAAAAAGGAAAAATTTATTCAAGTTAGAAATGAGAGATATTTTGTTATACCATAGAGAATTTTTTTGTTCTTGTGCTCCAAACAATTTTCATGGGACATCACAACAACCATTTACGCAATTTAATGATTTTTAAGAAGAGATTCATTCTTTTTACTTTAATTTTCTGGTTGGGTTGGTACGATTATGAATATTAATTTAGTCAAAAAAAAAATAATAATAAGTAATTAAAAGAAATTAATGGTTTGGGCCGTATATCAACGGTCAATCCACGGTAGAAAGAAGGTTCCGTCGGAACAATTATTTATTTCAGAATACCTTGTCTCTTTGTAAAAAAAAAAGAGGAAGTGTGGGGAAATGCGGAAAAAATGACAAAAAGATACTGGAACATCGATTTAGGAGAAATGATGAAAGCGGGAGTGCATTTTGGTCATGGTACTAGAAAATGGAATCCTAGAATGGCTCCTTACATCTCTGCAAAACGTAAAGGTATTCATATTATAAATCTTACGAAAACTGCTCGTTTTTTATCAGAAGCCTGCGATTTAGTTTTTAATGCAGCAAGTAGTGGAAAAACCTTTTTAATCGTTGGTACTAAAAATAAAGTAGCGGATTTAGTAGCATCAGCTGCAATAGGGGCTCGGTGTCATTATGTTAATAAAAAGTGGCTTGGTGGTATGTTAACGAACTGGTCCACTACGGAAACGAGACTTCATAAGTTCAGGGACTTAATAGTAGAACAAAAAATGGGGAAACTCAACCGTCTTTCCAAAAGAGATGCAGCAATGTTGAAGAGAAAATTATCTACCTTGCAAACATATTTGGGTGGGATCAAATATATGACGGGGTTACCCGATATTGTAATCATCGTTGATCAGCAAGAAGAATATACGGCTCTTCGAGAATGTGTCATTTTAGGGATTCCTACTATTTGTTTAATTGATACAAATTGTGATCCGGATCTCGCAGATATTTCAATTCCAGCCAACGATGATGCTATAGCTTCAATTCGATTCATTCTTAATAAATTAGTATTCGCAATTTGCGAGGGTCATTCTAGCTATATAAGAAATCGTTGATTATGATTAAGAATAATAAAATTAATTCATTGTTTGTGAACTCGATAGATTTTATTGGATCGGTTACTATTTCTTGAACTTCAAAAAGAGATTAAAGAAAAAGAGATAAAGATCAAAATAGGGATATTTAGATTATGTTATATGATTTTGAGTATTCTAAATTCGATTTGTATTAATGATTAATGTTGGTGAGTTGAGAAAGAAATAAAATGGTTCAATCAAAATCAATTTTTAAGTTCGATTTATATCAGAGGAAAATATGAATGCTATACCATGTTCCATTAAAACACTCAATGGGTTATACGATATATCGGGTGTAGAAGTAGGCCAACATTTATATTGGCAAATAGGAGGTTTACAAATCCATGCCCAAGTACTTATCACTTCTTGGGTCGTAATTGCTATCTTATTAGGTTCAGTCATCATAGCAGTTCGGAATCCACAAACAATTCCGACCGACGGTCAGAATTTCTTCGAATATGTCCTTGAATTTATTCGAGACTTGAGTAAAACTCAGATTGGAGAAGAATATGGCCCCTGGGTTCCCTTTATTGGAACTATGTTCCTATTTATTTTTGTTTCTAACTGGTCAGGTGCTCTTTTACCTTGGAAACTTATACAGTTACCTCATGGGGAGTTAGCTGCGCCCACGAATGATATAAATACTACTGTTGCTTTAGCTTTACCCACGTCAGTGGCATATTTTTATGCGGGTCTTACCAAAAAAGGATTGGGGTATTTTGGGAAATACATCCAACCAACTCCAATACTTTTACCAATTAACATCCTAGAAGATTTTACAAAACCTTTATCTCTTAGTTTTCGACTTTTCGGGAATATATTGGCTGATGAATTAGTAGTTGTTGTTCTTGTTTCTTTAGTACCTTCAGTAGTTCCTATCCCCGTTATGTTTCTTGGTTTATTTACAAGCGGTATTCAAGCTCTTATTTTTGCAACTTTAGCCGCGGCTTATATAGGTGAATCCATGGAGGGTCATCATTGATTAGCTTTTTTTAAAGTCTTTTTTAACTTAATCGAATTCATGCATGGTTCCAAATACGCACTTGGTTGGACAACATAATACATAAACATATATAGATACAAATACATATGTATAAACGACCCAATCTCGTAGGAGGGAAGATAGACGATATTACGGAATTGGAAAAATGGGTTAGGGGGTCTAGTAAACTAGATATATGTAATGTCTGGCCCTTACATATATTTCGAAAAATGATTCTCAAATCCAATTCAATATAAAAATAAAATGCAAACGGTTTACATTATGGAAGAAACAAATGTATATGTGATATTAGATATTTACTAGTTACTAGTTATATAGGGATTATCCCTATGGACTAGATAAATGGACTATATAAATTATAGAATAAATTATAGAATTTTATTTATTCCTATTTTTTTCTAATATTCTAATATATTATTAATATCTTTATTAATATCTATTTATATATTTATAGTATTACTATACTATAGTATTTATTATTACTATAACTATATTGATATTGTATCATTAATATCATTAACCATTTTTTTTTGTACGAGGAACTTACTATGAATCCACTGATTTCTGCCGCTTCCGTTATTGCTGCTGGATTGGCCGTAGGGCTTGCTTCCATTGGACCTGGAGTTGGCCAAGGTACTGCTGCGGGCCAAGCTGTCGAGGGTATTGCGAGACAACCAGAAGCGGAAGGTAAAATACGAGGTACTTTATTGCTAAGTCTAGCTTTTATGGAAGCTTTAACAATTTACGGACTAGTCGTGGCATTAGCACTTTTATTCGCAAATCCTTTTGTTTAATTTAATTCTAAAATTAGAAATGTGAAAACGTACGTTATACGTTTCTTTCTTAGTTTGGTTTATTAACTCGGACTTGCCGTTTGCTTCTTCTAATTATATCAACACTTTTATAATCATTTATGAGACAATACCCCGGAAAGGGCATATTTTAGATTTGAGGATGAAGAATTCATGGATCCGTTCGCTTTCTTCCTTCCCATTTCCACCCTTAGTACAACAGAAACTTTTTTTTACTAGGAAACGAAACGTTTAAAGAAACGAAATATTTCGCAATTGGTGTTGGTATGAGACCTAATCTTTTTATGGAGAACTTAAAAGAATAAGAAATTTTAAATAAATTATAAATTACTAAATTATTTAATCTATTCAAAAAAAAAAAAAAATAAATTAATAAAAAGAAATCGATCAGGGCGAGGCGAGTGAGGTGATACAAAAAGAACTATGTTCTTTGTTAGTCTTATCTATAAGAAAGAGGAGAGTATATGAAAAATATAACCGATTTTTTCGTTTCCTTGGGCTATTGGCCATCCGCCGGAAGTTTCGGGTTTAATACTGATATTTTAGCAACAAATCTAATAAATCTAAGTATAGTGCTTGGTGTATTGATTTTTTTTGGAAAGGGAGTGTGTGCGAGTTGTATATTTCAAGAATAGGTTGGATCCAACCAGCTGCACATTATTATGATTCTTTATTTTTTTTTTTTTTTT